AACCTACGACCAGTCAGTTAACAGCCGACCGCTCTACCACTGAGCTACTGAGGAACAAGGGGAGATTCGACCTCCTAGAGTTCAACTCCCGCTCTCAACCCATGAACAATATGAGTCCGAAGCTTCTTTCGTAACTCCCGGAATTTCTTCGTAGTGACTCCGTTCCATGCCTCATTTCATAGGGAAGCCCAAAGTGGCTCTATTTCATTCTATTTCACTTCCTAGCACTTCCTATCATTTAATATCCATCCCTTTGGTCTTATTTACATAAGAGATGTCATTTATAGTCTATCTCTTTCTATATATGGAAAGTCAAGAAATTCTCATCGAAACATCGAGAAATTGTGCATATAGAAAACTCTAAAGAAAGAAAAAAAGGAGACCCATGCCATGATTTTCAAATCTTTTCTACCTTTTCTACTTAGTAGTCTAAGTTTCTCGATGAGGATAATTAATTCGGTCGTTGTGGTCGGACTCTATTATGGATTTCTGACCACATTCTCCATAGGTCCCTCTTAGATCTTCTTTCTCCAATCTTGGATTAGGGAAGAAGGAGATATTCGCGACTACTGGCGGTTTCATTATGGGGCAGCTCATGATCTTCATATCGATCTATTATCCACCTCTGCATCTATTCTTTCTTAGCTAAACGGGTGGAAGATCCATCCAATTTGGTTATATCATGGACTCGAAAAGCGGATCTGAATGTGACTGAAATGCACGATCTTCACAGGTATCACTTTTCACGATACCTAAAAGATGGAATAGCGATTTTCGAACCATTTCCTATACGAGAATGGTTTCCATTACTTTGAGAAATGGATTCTATATCAAACTATAGCTATTGCATTAAAGAAGAAAAGAAACTAATAGAAGTCGAAGACGCGGAATGGTAGTGAATAGAGAGAAAGATTCTTCTGATTTTCTTGTTCCTGAAAATATTCTATCTATCTCCTAGACGCCGTAGAGAATTGAGAATTTTCATGTCTTTCAATTCTCGTACTCGTAATTGGAAAGTTACGGAAGGAGGTCCATCATTTTGCAATGAAAACAACATAAAAAACTCTGGACAATTTCGAAATCAGGCCAAGCGTCTTAATACATATGCAAAAAAATTCATTATTGGCCCACCATTGATTAGAAGATTTAGCTTGTATGAATCGCTATTGGTTTGATACGAATAATGGCAGTCGTTTCAGTATGTTAAGGATACAGATGTATCCACAATTCATTTAGAGTTACTTAATAGCCTATTTCTTATACCATATCTCTATCCCGTGAAATTCTCGAGCCGAAAGATGGATGCATATGCTGTGTTTCATTTTGCTAAACGATATCAATTAAATGGTGTATCAATTCCATAAATTGGATATAGCAATAAATAAATCAGCAAAATTCTTTTATTTTAGATAGAAGAAATGTTTCTTCTATCTAAAATAAAAGAATGTACCCTTCTATCCAAATCCAATTTGCATCGATAAAATAAATCCAAATTCCAGTAGTGGATGAATAATTGCAAATTTTTGTGTGTACGAGATTAGAATAACTTCAAAATAACTGACATAATTTTTTATTTTTCCTGATCAGAAAAATACATGAAAAAGAAAGGAGGTAGAAAAATTTTGGGATTTATGGTTAAAGAAGAAAAAGAAGAAAACAGGGGTTCTGTTGAATTTCAAGTATTCAGTTTCACCAATAAGATACGGAGACTTGCTTCACATTTGGAATTACACAAAAAAGATTTTTCATCGGAAAGAGGTCTACGAAGACTTTTGGGAAAACGTCAACGTTTGCTGGCTTATTTGGCAAAGAAAAATAGAGTACGTTATAAGAAATTAATCAGTCAGTTGGATATTCGGGAGAAGTAATTTAATCGTTCGAATTTTTTTCTTATTTTATTAGTAGTCTTATAGTAGTCTTAGATTTTTCATTTTGATGAGCCTCGTTTTGAGGAATTCATGGAATAATCCATTTTCATGGAATAATGAATTAAGGAAGAAAGGATATGAGTCTACCGCTTACAAGAAAAGATCTCATGATAGTCAATATGGGCCCTCAGCACCCATCAATGCATGGTGTTCTTCGACTGATCGTTACTCTCGATGGTGAAGATGTTATTGATTGTGAACCCATATTAGGCTATTTACACAGAGGAATGGAAAAAATCGCGGAAAACCGAACTATTATACAATACTTACCTTATGTAACACGATGGGATTATTTAGCTACTATGTTTACAGAAGCAATAACGGTAAATGCACCAGAATTCTTGGAGAATATTCAAATACCCCAAAGAGCCAGCTATATTAGGGTAATTATGTTAGAGTTGAGCCGTATAGCTTCTCACTTGTTATGGCTTGGACCTTTTATGGCGGATCTAGGCGCACAGACCCCTTTTTTCTATATTTTTAGAGAGAGAGAATTGATATATGATCTATTTGAAGCTGCTACAGGTATGCGAATGATGCATAATTACTTTCGCATCGGAGGGGTAGCCGCCGATCTACCTTATGGATGGGTCGATAAATGTTTAGATTTCTGTGATTATTTTTTACGAGGAGTTGTTGAATATCAACAACTTATTACACGGAATCCCGTTTTTTTAGAACGAGTTGAAGGAGTCGGTTTTATTAGCGGAGAAGAAGCAGTAAATTGGGGCTTATCGGGACCGATGTTACGAGCTTCTGGAATACAATGGGATCTTCGTAAAGTTGATCCTTATGAGTCTTACAACCAATTCGATTGGAAAGTCCAATGGCAAAAAGAAGGGGATTCATTAGCTCGCTATTTAGTACGAATGGGTGAAATGAGGGAATCCATCAAAATTATTCAACAGGCTGTAGAGAAAATTCCTGGAGGCCCTTATGAGAATTTAGAAGTCCGACGCTTTAAGAAAACAAAGAATTCCGAATGGAATGATTTTGAATATCGATTTCTTGGTAAAAAACCTTCGCCCAATTTTGAATTGTCAAAGCAAGAGCTTTATGTAAGAGTGGAAGCTCCAAAAGGTGAATTAGGAATTTATCTGGTAGGAGATGATAGTCTTTTCCCCTGGAGATGGAAAATTCGTCCACCCGGTTTTATTAATTTGCAAATTCTTCCTCAACTAGTTAAAAAAATGAAATTGGCTGATATCATGACGATATTAGGTAGTATAGATATCATTATGGGGGAAGTTGATCGTTGAAATGATAATAGATAGGGTAGAGATAGAAACTATCAATTCTTTTTCGAAATCGGAATTATTAAAAGAAGTCTATGGACTGATATGGATTCTACCCATTTTGACCCTCCTACTGGGAATCACAATAGAAGTACTCGTAATTGTGTGGTTAGAAAGAGAAATATCCGCATCGATACAACAACGTATTGGTCCTGAATATGCTGGCCCCCTGGGACTGCTTCAAGCTATAGCCGATGGAACTAAGCTACTTTTTAAGGAGGATATCCTGCCATCCCGAGGGGATATTCCTTTATTTAGCATTGGACCTTCTATAGCAGTCATATCAATTTTATTAAGTTTTTTAGTTATCCCTTTGGGATATCGTTTTGTTTTAGCCGATCTTAGTATTGGTGTTTTTTTATGGATTGCCATTTCAAGTATTGCTCCTATTGGTCTTCTTATGGCAGGATATAGCTCAAATAATAAATATTCTTTTTCAGGCGGTCTACGAGCTGCTGCTCAATCTATTAGTTATGAAATACCATTAACTTTTTGTGTGCTAGCAATATCTCTACGTGTGATTCGTTAAAATAGGATCTTTTTCCTCCAAAATCCATTGAATATTTATCTTCCTTTTCTTATTCTCGGGTTGGTAAGTTAAACTAGATAGCTATATGAGTGAAACAAAACAACTTATTAATTTGTAGTAAAAAGAAAAAATCTCATTTCCTACGTACAAGAAAAAAGTTGAAGTAAACATAAGTAGTGTAAACTCTTTACCCCAAGGTTGAGATTTTTTGATTAGTCATCATATCTTGAAGCGGGCAAGAATAAAGGATTCGCGATATGGAATTCCATTACTAGAATATTCCGAGTTATTACTATAACTTATAATCATAAGGGGAATCCATCAAAAATTAGTGAGGGGTTAGGAACACTAAAGTACATAAAGGATTAGTAATGAGGGAATCTAAGACATTAGAGATTTTTCCTCATAAAAGGAATCATAATAAGGACTTGAAATTGGTGGAAATGATCAAGTAGTACTTTCTTCGGATTCCGATCCAGAGTATGTTCCCTTTCACTTGTTAAAGAAATGGCTATCAAGAACGAATTAATCCTTTATTCCTTTTTTCTTTTTAAGTACCCTTCCCCGGGGAAAGAAGAATAGGACAAAAGATATGGAATGCAATACAAAAAAAAGATATTTATTTATTTTTTCCTTCCTCTATTCATATTAATACAGAATTCCTCATGAATTAATGCCTAATTCTTTTCATTTATTAATTGCTATAACGAGTGTTTTATTCCAAGATTAAGTTATTACTGAACAAAGAAAAATTTTCATTATATTATAAAGGACGAGATCAATTCGGAAGCGCTTTTTCTTATTCTAGCAGACGGAATTCCTTTGGTCTAATTTAGGACTTTCCAATCGATTTTATCTTACCTAATTCTATCTATGCCCAGGGGGATAATACCGAAACGAAACAACCCTTTCCTTTTTTCTGATCATAGAGAAGCCGTATGAAGCTAAGGTTTCATGTACGGTTTTGGAATAGCGGTGGGAACTGTGATGTTATCATCGACTATGATTATCTAACAGTTCAAGTACAGTTGATATAGTTGAAGCACAGTCAAAATATGGTTTTTTTGGATGGAATCTTTGGCGTCAGCCTATAGGTTTTCTGGTTTTTCTAATTTCTTCTTTGGCAGAATGTGAAAGATTACCCTTTGATTTACCAGAAGCAGAGGAAGAATTAGTAGCAGGTTATCAAACCGAATATTCCGGTATCAAATATGGTTTATTTTATCTTGTTTCTTACCTAAATTTATTAGTTTCCTCTTTATTTGTAACAGTTCTCTACTTAGGCGGGTGGAATTTCTCTATTCCCTATATATCCTTTTTTGAATTTTTCCAAATGAATAAAATGGTTGGAATTTTGGAAATGACAATGGGTATCTTTATTACATTAACTAAAGCTTATTTATTTCTCTTCATTTCTATCACAATAAGATGGACTTTACCCAGGATGAGAATGGATCAGTTATTAAATCTTGGATGGAAATTTCTTTTACCTATTTCCCTGGGCAATCTCTTATTAACAACTTCTTCCCAACTTGTTTCACTATAAATAAGATAATACAATAACAGTAAGAATATTTTCAACACAAAAGTTCTCTCAAACAAGAGAAAGAAACATATCTTTTTCATAGATATTTAGAATATGTTCCCTATGGTAACTGGGTTCATGAGTTATGGTCAACAAACAATACGCGCTGCAAGGTACATTGGTCAAAGTTTCATAATTACCTTATCCCACACAAATCGTTTACCTATAACGATTCACTACCCTTATGAAAAATCAATTACATCGGAGCGTTTCCGGGGGCGAATCCACTTTGAATTTGATAAATGTATTGCTTGTGAAGTATGTGTTCGCGTATGCCCGATAGATCTACCCCTTGTGGATTGGAGATTTGAAAAGGATATTAAAAGGAAACAATTGCTTAATTATAGTATTGATTTCGGAGTTTGTATATTTTGTGGTAATTGTGTTGAGTACTGTCCGACAAGCTGTTTATCAATGACTGAAGAATATGAACTTTCTACTTATGATCGTCATGAATTGAATTACAATCAAATTGCTTTGAGTCGGTTACCAATCTCCATAATGGGAGATTACACAATTCAAACAATTAGGAATTCGACTCAAAGTAAAATAGACGAAGAAAAATCTTGGAATTCAAGAACGGTTACTAATTATTAGTTACTAGGATTTATCTTTTTTGTTAGAAAAATCCAATAGTTTTTTATTAACTATAAAGAAAAACGAATAACTACTGCTTATTGCAAATTATTCCTGATTTAAAATGAGAGTAGATTTTCGTGATGTCATTTCTAACTATACAACTTATATACAAAAAAATATCCTAATCCCTTTTTCCTTCCTTGAATCTTTTAGTTTTAGTCAGTTCATGAAAAATTTTATACTATTAATTTCTTCTTATCCATAATGGATTTACCTGGACCAATACATGAGATTCTTGTGCTATTTGGGGGATTTGTTCTTCTACTAGGAGGTCTAGGAGTAGTATTACTTACCAACCCAATTTATTCTGCCTTTTCGCTGGGATTAGTTCTTGTTTGTATATCCTTATTCTATATTTTATTGAATTCCTACTTTGTAGCTGTCGCACAACTTCTTATTTATGTGGGAGCTATAAATGTTTTGATCATATTTGCCGTAATGTTCGTAAATGGCTCAGAATGGTCTAAAAATAAGAATTATTGGACTATTGGAGATGGGTTCACTTCACTCGTTTGTATAACTATTCTTTTTTCACTAATGACTACTATCCCAGATACGTCATGGTATGGAATTCTTTGGACTACAAGATCAAACCAAATAGTAGAACAGGGTCTCATAAATAACGTTCAACAAATTGGGATTCATTTAGCAACTGATTTTTATCTTCCGTTTGAACTCATTTCCATAATTCTTCTAGTTTCTTTAATAGGTGCAATTACTATGGCTCGGCAATAAGAAATACTTAGAATTAGTCAAAATTCTTAGAATTTCAAATCTAAAATAAATAACTAAAGAATCACAATTTTGATTTAGTAAAACCCATCTACTGCCAACAAATACCTTCTTTTCTCTTTTGTTGTGTAACTGTTCTATTCTAATTAATGGAATCGGTTCAATTCTTGTCCTCATATTGAAATGAATCGAGATTGATAAGGAGTTAGTTAATGATGTTTGAGCATGTACTTTTTTTTAGTGTCTATTTATTTTCGATTGGTATCTATGGATTGATCACAAGCCGAAACATGGTTAGAGCTCTAATATGTCTTGAACTTATACTGAATTCAATTAATCTAAATCTCGTAACATTTTCTGATCTATTTGATAGTCGCCAATTAAAAGGAGACATTTTCGCAATTTTTGTTATAGCCCTTGCGGCTGCTGAAGCAGCTATTGGACTATCCATTCTTTCTTCCATCCATCGTAACAAGAAATCAACTCGTATCAATCAATCTAATTTTTTGAATAATTAGACATAAAATCCTCTAAACAAAGGCGCACATATAATAATAATATCAAATATTAAGATGAATAGAAATCTAATACTATTTTCTTCTATTTTCTTATTATTTTATTATTTTATAATATCTATTTTTTGATTAGGTTATTACATAGTATTCTTTTTTACTTATTGAATTTTTGCAATTCATTGATATTGCAATTTGAATATTGCAATAATTTATATTGAAAAGACGATAGCCAATAAATTGGCTAATTCGAATTCGTATGTACAATTCGTATAATTATGATTGTTGAAGCCAAAAATTCAAGTCTCTTGGCTCTTTTCACGCTTTCTCACAAACGGATTAAGAAATATATTGCATTATTTTATTTATTTATTTGTTGAAGTTTGGATAAACCATTGCTTCGTCTGGTGTCTACAATACATATGACTCATATAGTACTAATTTCATTTTTACCAGATCGAAAATTTTTATGTTGAAAAGGAAAATTTATAGATCCAATGTCACATTCCGTAAAAATTTATGATACATGTATAGGATGCACTCAATGTGTACGAGCTTGTCCAACAGATGTATTAGAAATGATACCCTGGGATGGGTGTAAAGCCAAGCAAATTGCTTCCGCGCCGAGAACCGAAGATTGTGTGGGTTGTAAGAGATGTGAATCTGCCTGCCCAACAGATTTTTTAAGTGTCCGCGTTTATTTAGGGCCTGAAACAACCCGCAGCATGGCTCTATCTTATTGATACGTTACAAAAAACTCCACTTGAATCGTCTGATTCCTCTTTACCGAGGAAGCCTGTGCTCGCTTATTTCGAGCACGGGCTTTTCTGGTCAAAACGTATCTTCTCTTTATCACTTTATCATGAGTTATTTTCCTTGGTTAACAATACTTGTTGTTTTGCCGATATTTGCAGGTTCATTAATTTTCTTTTTACCTCATAGGGGAAACAAAATCGTTAGGTGGTATACTATATCTATTTGTTTATTAGAATTCCTTCTAATGACTTATGCATTCTGTTATCATTTCCAATTGGAGGATCCCTTAATCCAATTAAAGGAGGATTCTAAATGGATAGATGTCTTTGATTTCCACTGGAGATTGGGAATCGATGGACTTTCATTAGGATCTATTTTATTGACAGGATTTATCACTACTTTAGCTACTTTAGCAGCTTGGCCAGTTACCCGGAATTCGCGATTATTCTATTTCCTGATGCTAGCAATGTATAGTGGTCAAATAGGATTATTTTCTTCGCGAGACCTTTTACTTTTTTTTATCATGTGGGAGTTAGAATTAATTCCTGTTTACTTACTTTTATCCATGTGGGGGGGAAAGAGGCGTCTGTATTCAGCTACAAAATTTATTTTGTATACTGCAGGCGGTTCCATTTTTTTCTTAATCGGAGTTCTAGGTATGGGCTTATATGGTTCCAACGAACCAAGATTAGATTTGGAAAGATTAATTAATCGATCATACCCTGCAACATTGGAAATACTATTTTATTTTGGCTTCCTTATTGCTTATGCTGTCAAATTGCCGATTATACCCCTACATACGTGGTTACCAGATACCCATGGGGAAGCGCATTACAGTACATGTATGCTTTTAGCGGGAATCCTATTAAAGATGGGAGCATACGGATTGATTCGGATCAATATGGAATTGTTACCTCATGCTCATTATCTATTTTCCCCCTGGTTGGTAATAATAGGAGCGATGCAAATAATCTATGCAGCTTCAACTTCTCTTGGTCAACGAAATTTCAAAAAAAGAATAGCCTACTCCTCCGTATCTCACATGGGTTTCATAATTATAGGAATTGGTTCCATAACCAACATTGGACTCAATGGAGCTATTTTACAAATACTATCCCATGGATTTATTGGTGCTACACTTTTTTTCTTGGCGGGAACGGCTTGTGATAGAATGCGTCTTGTTTATCTCGAAGAACTGGGGGGGATATCTATCCCAATGCCGAAAATTTTTACCATGTTTAGTAGCTTTTCAATGGCTTCTCTTGCCTTACCAGGAATGAGCGGTTTTGTTGCAGAATTAGTAGTATTTTTTGGACTAATTACTAGTCCAAAATTTCTGTTAATACCAAAAATGCTAATTACTTTTGTAATGGCAATTGGAATGATATTAACTCCTATTTTTTTATTATCTATGTTACGCCAGATGTTCTATGGATACAAGCTATTTCATGTTCCAAACGCAAATTTGGTGGATTCTGGACCACGAGAACTCTTTCTTTTAATCTGTATCTTTTTACCAGTAATAGGAATTGGTATTTATCCAGATTTTGTTCTCTCGCTATCGGTTGACAAGGTAGAGGCTCTCTTATCCAATTATTATCCTAAATAATTTTTTTTTACTAGTCCGCTCTATATTCCATAGTGGAAAAACCAAATAATTCAGAAAAAAGTAAAAAAGTCTAATTAGATCTATCTCGAATTTTTGAGAACCCTTTGAGAAGGCGTTCAAGGGTTCTCAAATCAAACAAAAATGGAAAAACTTTCATTTCACGAAGGTTTTATGTTATGTAATCATTTAGATGGTAATGTAAATGCACCATAACTATGTAAACCTATTCCTAATAGATTGATACCAAAATAGCAGATCCAAATTATAAGAAATCCTATCGAAGCTACAAGTGCGGAATTCGTACCCTTCCAATTTGGATTTGTTCTACTATGTAAATAAATTGCGAATATGGTCCAAGTAATAAATGCCCAAGTTTCCTTAGGATCCCAATTCCAATAGGATCCCCACGCCTCATTAGCCCATACTGCTCCACAAAGAATACCTATGGTTAAAAGGGTAAACCCTAGGCTAATGACACGATAACTCCAAGAATCCAAACGCTCAATTAATTGATATTTGTAATAATTTGGAAATGAAGGAAAAGAGGTGTTTTTTAAAGCACTTCTTTTTACATAGAAATATTCAATCTCACTAAACTCACTAAAGAAAAATGTTTTATTTAAAACATTTTTTTTCTTTTCTAAAAAGAAATTGAAATTCTTTCGAAATTTAATGATTAGAAGAGCGGCGGATAATAAGGATCCGCACAAAAGAGTTGCATAGCTTAGTAACATCATACTGACATGCATCATTAACCACTGAGATTGTAGAGCAGGTACTAGTATTGTGGATTGATGCATTTCAGTTAAAAGACCCGACGTGGCAAAGCCTTGCGTTAAAATAGTACTTGGCGTAGTTATTGTGCTTAAATCATTTTTAGAGTTCTGTATCTTAGGAATCGTATGAAGAATATACAGAGCCCATGAAAGGAAGATCAATGACTCATATAAATTACTTAATGGAAAATGTCCCGAAGAAGCCCAACGAGAAACTAAGAATCCTGTTATAGAGAAAAAAGTAGCTATCATTCCTTTTTCTGACGAATCACGTAATCCCCCAAGTTCACGAACTAATAAGGTTATCAAATGAATTGTAATCACAATTGAAATGGTTGAGAAAGAGATATGAGTTAGTATATGTTCTAAAGTTGCAAATAGCATAAGGAGAAGGTCCCATTACAAAATTGGAAATTTCGAATTGAATCCATTTTCTAATCTATTGTATTCTTTTTCGAGAATGCCGCCACTCGGACTCGAACCGAGATGCTTGAGCACTGCTTCCTAAGAGCAGCGTGTCTACCAATTTCACCATGGCGGCTAACTTTAAATAATAGGGAAGTTAAAAGAATAATAGTTATTTTCTCGCAAATCGTCGAGATTGGGAGAGTCCATAGAATTTAGGAACATTAGAATCTTCATTAAAATGGACTTCGTTTGGTAGTATCATTGGGGATTTTTTTAACAATAAACTCTTGCTTTGCCCAATAGAAACAAAGCTTGAAAGAGTTGGAACTGTTTTTTCTCAGTTGCAATATAGAACTCATTTTTTTCTAATTAGTTTCTCATTGAAATAAAAAAAAATCTTTCAATCTATCCATTAGAATTTCTATAATTTCATCATTAAATACAAAGAATTTTGGATTTTAGCAAAATTTCTAGAATGAAAGCCTTTATGCTCTTATTAATATGATTTACCAAGCCTAAACCTATTTTTTTGTGGATTTTTGATAAGATAGGTAGAAGTTGTAAGTCCTATTGCAAGAATACTCTACTTTTCATAATAGAATCCTCATATTTTATTATGAGGATTCTATTATGAAAAGTTCGTTGATAGGAAAAGAATACTTAGGACACAGTATACCAAAAACTTTTGTTCTATATATCAGAGGGGTTAGTTCTAAGAATATTGTACCGAGGAATTCGACACATAAAAGTACATTCATTAATTAATCCGAATTATTCATTTTAAATAATTGGAATTTCTTTGGGATAGGTCAATTCAGATTATTCCAAAACCAGATTATTTGTTTGTTTGTTGCCCAGAAAAACCCTTTGGTTTTGGATGCTCGCTACCGCTGGAAAATGATCTTGATTTTGCTAAAGAATAAGATTGTACTATGGAAAAATAAGTCTTTTTCTTCCAAAGATTTTTACGAATACGCTTTTTTGACATCGAAGTACGTTTTTTTGGAACTGCCATTCAAAAAGGAGATTACTTTTTTTCTAGTTGTATGTGAAAGACATCTATTGCCGCAAATCAATCCTTCTTTCTGTTTTTTCTTAGTATTTATACTTTTTCTTAGTATTTATACTTAGATACTGAACTGAAATTCTGAATTCTTTTTTACTTTATTTTCTCTAATGCGGATAAGACAAGAATTTTTTAGCATATTTTTCATATATATTTTATACTTTGTTTTAATAATATACAATATATACAAAGGTTTTCTATTTAAATTAAATCAATTTATATATTAAGTATACTCCATATATAGATCTACGGCCTATCCCCCATATAAGATGGGGGGATAAAAGGAAGGGAAAATTCAAATAGTTAATTAAGTTCAGAATGGTATTCCATAATGGAATTCCAATCAAAACAAAAAAAATACTTAGTCTCTTAAATACTTAGTCTCTTAAACAAGACATTCTAAAACTTAGGTAATTCTAGTCATTAGGATTTCAGTTCTATATGAAGTAAGGAATATTCGATAATTTCCTATAAACATAGGTTTTCATTGGAATTCAATCAATCAGTTACGAAACATGAGAGCTGCTTCATCTTCATTTTAATAGAAAGAAATACAAAAATGAATAGAAAGTAAAATGATTAAATCCTTTTTTGTATTTTAACAAATATCCTTCTTTAGGTAATAACTAGGTAACAAAGTTATTTAATTAACTTTTTGAATTTAACCAAGTAAACCCATTCTTCATTTTTGATTATTTCAATGAGAGAAATTTGGAAAAATGAAGAATTCCAGTAATTTTGTCTTATTCTTATTTTTTGGAATTCCTTCAGAAAGAGATAAGAATTGGTTTGGTGAATCGGAAACAATTTTATTTTATAGAAAAATTTCAAGTAAAAATTGCAATTTCTTTTCTTATGGAACATACATATCAATATGCATGGGTAATCCCTCTTCTCCCACTTCCAGTTATTATGTCAATGGGGTTTGGACTTATTCTTATTCCGACAGCAACAAAAAATCTTCGTCGCATATGGGCTTTTCCTTGTGTTTTACTCTTAAGTATAGCTATGGTATTCTCAGTTCACCTATCTATTCAACAAATAAATGGAAGTTCTATCTATCAATATCTATGGTCTTGGACCGTCAATAATGATTTTTCCTTAGAATTTGGATACTTGATCGACCCGCTTACTTCTATTATGTTAATACTAATTACTACTGTAGGAATCCTCGTTCTTATTTATAGTGACGATTATATGTCTCACGATGAAGGATATTTGAGATTTTTTGTTTATATAAGTTTTTTCAATACTTCCATGTTGGGATTGGTTACTAGTTCCAATTTGATACAAATTTATTTTTTTTGGGAACTTGTGGGAATGTGTTCCTATTTATTGATAGGCTTTTGGTTTACACGGCCAATTGCAGCGAGTGCTTGTCAAAAAGCTTTTGTAACTAATCGTGTAGGGGATTTTGGTCTGTTATTAGGAATTTTAGGTTTTTTTTGGATAACAGGTAGTTTAGAGTTTAGGGATTTGTTCAAAATAGCTAATAACTGGATTCCTAATAATGGGATTAATTCCTTACTTACTACTTTGTGTGCTTTTTTATTATTCCTTGGTGCAGTTGCGAAATCTGCACAATTCCCTCTTCACGTATGGTTACCCGATGCTATGGAAGGACCCACTCCCATTTCGGCTCTTATACACGCAGCAACTATGGTTGCTGCGGGGATTTTTCTTCTAGCTCGACTTCTTCCTCTTTTCATATCCCTACCTTTAATAATGAGTTTCATTTCTTTAGTAGGTACAATAACACTCTTCTTAGGAGCTACTTTAGCTCTTGCTCAGAGAGATATTAAAAGAAGCTTAGCCTATTCTACAATGTCTCAATTGGGTTATATGATGTTAGCTCTAGGTATAGGTTCTTATCAAGCTGCTTTATTCCATTTGATCACTCATGCTTATTCGAAAGCTTTATTGTTCTTGGGATCCGGATCCATTATTCATTCAATGGAACCTCTTGTTGGATATTCACCAGATAAAAGTCAGAATATGGTTCTTATGGGTGGTTTAAGAAAATACGTTCCAATTACAAGAACTACTTTTTTATGGGGTACGCTTTCTCTTTGTGGTATTCCACCTCTTGCTTGCTTCTGGTCCAAAGATGAAATCCTTAGTAATAGTTGGTTGTATTCACCCTTTTTTGGAATAATAGCCTCTTTTACTGCAGGATTAACTGCGTTTTATATGTTTCGGATATATTTACTTACTTTTGATGGGTACCTGCGTGTTCATTTTCAAAATTACAGTAGCACTAAAGAGGGTTCGTTGTATTCAATATCCTTATGGGGAAAAAGGATACCCAAAGGAGTGAATAGAGATTTCATTTTATCAACAACGAAGAGTGGAGTTTCTTTTTTTTCACAAAATAGATCCAAAATTCATGGTAATACAAGAAATAGGATAGGGTCCTTTAGTACTTCCTTTGGGGCTAAAAACACTTTTGTCTATCCTCATGAAACGGGAAATACTATGCTATTCCCTCTTTTTATATTACTGCTTTTTACTTTGTTCATTGGATCCATAGGAATCCATTTTGATAATGGAGTAATGGATAATGGAATAGCGGAGTTAACCATATTATCAAAGTGGTTAACTCCCTCAATAAACTTTTTCCAGGAAAGTTCTAATTCTTCCATAAATTCATATGAATTTATCACTAATGCAATTTCTTCTGTAAGTCTAGCTATGTTTGGTCTATCCATAGCATATATCTTCTATGGATCCGCTTATTCCTTTTTTCAGAATTTGGATTTAATAAATTCTCTTGTAAAAGAGGGTCCGAAAAAGTTTTTTTCGGATCAAGTAAAAAAAAAGATATACAGTTGGTCATATAATCGTGGTTATATAGATATTTTCTATACTAGGGTCTTTACCCTGGGTATAAGAGGATTAACTGAACTAACGCAGTTTTTCGATAAGGGTGTCATTGATGGAATTACCAATGGAGTAGGTCTTGCTGGTTTTTGTATAGGAGAAGAAATTAAATATGTAGGGGGAGGGCGAATATCGTCTTATTTATTCTTTTTTTTATGTTATGTATCCGTGTTCTTATTCTTTTTTCTTTCTTAACTTAAGGAATTCCCCCGTCTCCTGCCTAAAGAGCCCCCTTATTCCCCTTCCTATCTTCTTCCCCCATCTCTCCCCCTTTTCTACCATCTC